GGACTCTATTATGGATTTCTGACCACATTCTCCATAGGGCCCTCTTCTCTCTTCCTTCTCCGAGCTCGGGTTATGGAAGAAGGAACCGAGAAGGAGGTATCAGCAACAACTGGTTTTATTACGGGACAGCTCATGATGTTCATATCGATCTATTATGCGCCTCTGCATCTAGCATTGGGTAGACCTCATACAATAACTGTCCTAGTTCTACCGTATCTTTTGTTTCATTTCTTCTGGAACAATCACAAAAACTTTTTTTATTATGGATCTACTACCAGAAATTCAATGCGTAATCTCAGCATTCAATGTGTATTCCTGAATAATCTAATTTTTCAATTATTCAACCATTTCATTTTACCAAGTTCAACGTTAGCCAGATTAGTCAACATTTATATGTTTCGATGCAACAACAAGATGTTATTTGTAACAAGTAGTTTTGTTGGTTGGTTAATTGGTCACATTTTATTCATGAAATGGGTTGGATTGGTATTATTCTGGATACGGCAAAATCATTCTATTCGATCTAATAAGTACCTTGTGTCAGAATTGAGAAATTCTATGGCTCGAATCTTTAGTATTCTCTTATTTATCACCTGTGTCTACTATTTAGGAAGAATGCCGTCGCCTATTGTCACTAAGAAACTGAAAGAAACCTCAGAAATGGAAGAAAGGGGAGAAAGTGAGGAAGAAAGCGATGTAGAAACAACTTCCGAAACGAAGGAGACTAAACAGGAACAAGAGGGATCCGCCGAAGAAGACCCTTCCCTTTGTTCGGAAGAACAGGAAGATCCGGAAAAAATAGATGAAACGGAAGAGATCCGAGTGAATGGAAAGGAAAAAACAAAGGGGGAATTCCACTTTCACTTTAAAGAGACATGCTATAAAGATAGCCCAGTTTACGAAGATTCTTATCTTGATAGGTATCAAGATAATTGGGAATTGGGAAGACTTAAAGAAGAGAAAAATGAAAAGACTTATTTCTGGTTTGAAAAACCTCTTGTGACTTTTCTTTTCGATTATAAACGATGGAATTGTCCATTGCGATATATAAAAAATGATCGGTTTGAAAATGCTGTACGAAATGAAATGTCACAATATTTTTTTTATACATGTCCAAGTAATGGGAAAAAAAAAATATCTTTTACATATCCACCTAGTTTATCGACTTTTTCGGAAATGATAGAACGAAAAATGTCTTTGTACACGACAAAAAAATTATCCCATGGAGACCTGTATAATTATTGGGTTTATACCAATGAACAAAAAAAATAATAATAATATTGATACATAAAAAAAATATAAAAATAAATAAGACGAGATTCGTCCCCCTCCCATATATCTGATAGCTTCACCTATAAGGGAACTTGTAAGCCCAACTCCATTTGTAATTCCATCAAATATATGTCTATCAAAAAACTGAGTTAGCTCGGTTAATCCTCTTATACCCATGGCTAAAACCCTAGTATAAAAAATATCTATGTAACCACGATTATATGACCAATTGTATATAACACTTTTTATTTGGTCCAATATAATTCTCTTAGGGCTCCCTTTTACAAATGAATTGATTAAGTCCAAATTCTGGAAAAATGAATAAGCAGACCCATATAAAATATATGCTATGAATAATCCGAAAATGGCTATACTTACTGAAAAAATGGAATTTGTAAAAAATTCATACCAATTCACAGAATAATTCGAATTTGGATGGAAAAGATTTTTGGATGGGGTTAACCATTTCGATAATATATCAAAATCCATTACTCCTTGATCAAAAGAAATTCCTATTGATCCAACGAACAAAGTAAATAGTGCCAATACAAGCAGAGGAAATAGCATAGTATTGTCTGATTCATGAGGATACATGGAAGTATATTTATTTCCAAAGTAAGTACTAAAGTATCGTATCTTATCATTATCAATAATTTTATATGTATCTTTTGAAAAAAAGTAAACCTTATTATTCATTGTTGATAAAAGTAAATTTTTATTGACTGTTTTTGGTCCTTCTTTTCCCCATAGAGATATTGAATAGAACAAATTATTTTTAGTGCTACTATGATTTTGAAAATAAACGCGCAAATACCCATCAAAGGTAAGTAAATATACCCGAAACATATAAAATGCGGTTAATCCTATTGTGAAACAAGGTATTATTGCAATAATTGGTGAATATAACCAACTATCATTAAGGATTTCATCTTTGGACCAAAAACAAGCAAGAGGTGGAATACCACAAAGAGAAAGTGTACCTAATAAAAAAGTAGTTCTTGTAATTGGAACATATCTTGTTAAACCACCCATAAGAACCATATTCTGACTTTTTTCTGGTGAATATCCAACAATGGGTTCCATTGAATGAATAATAGATCCAGATCCCAAAAACAATAAAGCTTTAGAATAGGCATGAGTGATCAAATGGAATAAAGCCGCTCGATAAGAACCTATACCTAGAGCTAACATAATATAACCTAATTGAGACATTGTAGAATAGGCTAAACTTCTTTTAATGTCTCTTTGAGCAAGAGAAAAAGTGGCTCCTAATAGTACTGTTATTACACCTATTAAAGAAATGAAATTCATTATATAAGGTATGTCTATGAAAAGAGGAATAAGCCGAGCTACAAGAAAAATTCCTGCTGCTACCATAGTAGCAGCGTGTATAAGGGCCGAGATAGGAGTGGGTCCTTCCATGGCATCAGGTAACCATACGTGGAGGGGGAATTGTGCAGATTTAGCAACTGCACCGACAAATAATAAAGAGGCGCACAAAGTAGCAAATAAGGAGCTGACCCCATTATTATGGATCAAGTTATTAGCTATTTCGAACAAATCCCGAAATTCCAAACTACCTGTTATCCAATAAAGACCTAAGATTCCTAATAATAAACCAAAATCTCCTACACGATTAGTTACAAAAGCTTTTTGACAAGCACTTGCAGCAATCGGTCGTGTGAACCAAAACCCTATTAATAAATATGAACACATTCCCACCAGTTCCCAAAAAATATGAATTTGTATCAAATTAGAACTAGTAACTAATCCCAACATGGAAGTATTGGAAAAACTCATATAAGCAAAAAATCTCAAATATCCTTGGTCGTGAGACATATAATTGTCACTATAAATAAGAATCATGACTCCAACAGTAGTAATTAGTATTGACATAATAGAAGTAAGTGGATCGATCAAATATCCAAACTCTAAGGAAAAATCAATATCTATGGTCCAAGACCATAGATATTGATAAATAAAACTTCCATTTATTTGTTGAATAGACAGATTGGCCGAAAATCCCATAGCTATACTTAACAGAAAAATACTAGGAAAAACCCATATACGACGAATATTTTTTGTTGCTGTCGGAATAAGTATAAGTCCAAATCCTATTGACATAGTAACTGTAAGTGGAAGAAAAGGTATTATCCATGCATATTGATATGTATGTTCCATAAGAAAACAAACAAATTGAGATTTTTTTTTTTATAATTAATAATTGTTTCTGATTCACCAATTCTTATCTCTTTCGAAAAGAACAATAAACAATAATAATGAAAAAAAAAATAAAAATAATATATAATATATATAATAATATATATATATATATATATATATTATTTGTTATTTTATGTTATTTGCTTTTTTTTATGTTAAATGTTGAAAGTTAAAAAAACGATCTATTCCGAACAATACATGTCTTTCACATACAACGATAAATAAAAATGAGTAACCCTTTTTTGAATGGCAGTTCCAAAAAAATGTATTTCTATGTCAAAAAAACATATTCGTAGGAATATTTGGAAGAAAAAAGGATATTTAACTGCAGTAAAAGCTCTTTCTTTAGCGAAATCGGTTTCTACCGGAAATTCAAAAAGTTTTTTTGTGCGACAAACAAATAATAAAGTCTTGGGATAATTGGAATTGACATAGCCCGAAGAACTGAAAATTTATTAAGATGAACGATTCACATTAATTAATGTATTGAACTACTCAATATTAGTTATAACTCAATATTAGTTATAACTAGCTGCTGTGGTATGTAGAATAAGCGTTTTCTGTATATTGGGTTCTTATTAAGAATAGTATTTTTTCCCTATCCATTAACTTTTCACAATAGAAAAAAATAGCATTAATATTTTCTATTGTGAATAGTACAATTGTCATAGAAATGGAAACTCTTTTATTTTGTTATATGCCTAACCTAAAACTTAATTGGTTTGGTAAATGTTACCTTATTTATATTATATATATATATACACACAATGAAGAGTATTAATACTTAATGATACTAAAGTATCGGAATCGTTAGAAAAATTCCAAATGGATTTAGTGATGAAATTGTAATACATATGAGATCTTAGTTATTTGATTTTTTTTTTCAATGAAAATGAAAAAGAATTCATTGAAAAAAAAAAATAGAAAGAAAAAGGACAATTCTTAATTCTATACCTCGACTGAGAGCAAAACTATCGAAATTTCAACTGTATCGGGGGAACTTAGTTTATAGTACGTGAAAGTTGATTGTTAAAACTGAACCTAGGACGATACTAACTAAGGATTATTTTATTGAAGATTCAAATATGAATTTAAACGAGTCTTTTTTCATCGATTCTAATCTTTCCTAAACTATATTGAATCCTTGATTCTTGACGATTCAACATGAAATGAATATTATTATTTCAAGTAAGCCGCCATGGTGAAATCGGTAGACACGCTGCTCTTAGGAAGCAGTGCTAGAGCATCTCGGTTCGAGTCCGAGTGGCGGCATCCTATAAAAGAGACACAATGTATCCTATAATGTATTCAATTTCCGATTTCAATTCTGTAATGGAACACTTTTTTTATGATATTTGTGACTTTAGAACATATATTAACTCATATCTCTTTTTCGATCATTTCAATTGTGATTACGATTCATTTCATGAACTTATTAGTCTACGAAATCGTAGGATTACGTGATTCATCGGAAAAAGGGATGATAGCCACCTTTTTCTCTATAA